TTATTGATTGTGAACCCATATTAGGCTATTTACACAGAGGAATGGAAAAAATCGCGGAAAGAAGAAGTAGATATAACGATGGTAGAAGAGGGTAGGAAGGGAGAAGGGGTAGGATAGTTATTTAGATAAGATACTCGTAAATTACTTAAGTTAAGAAAGAAAAAAGAATAAAAACACGGATACATAACATAAAAAAAAGAATAAATAAGACGAGATTCGCCCTCCTCCCACATATTTAATTTCTTCTCCTATACAAAAACTAACAAAACCCACTCCATTGGTAATTCCATCAATGATACCCTTATCGAAAAACTCTGTTAGTTCGGTTAATCCTCTTATACCGAAGGTAAAGACTCTAGTATAGAAAATATCTATATAAGCGCGATTATATGACCAACTGTATATCTTTTTTTTTACTTGATCAGAAAAGTACTTTTTCTGACTTTCCTTGTAAAAGGAATTTATTAAATCCAAATTCTGAAAAAAAGAATAAGCGGATCCATATAAGATATATGCTATGAATAAACCAAAGATAGCTAGACTTACAGAAGAAATAGCATTAGTAATAAATTCATATGAATTTATAGAAGAATTAGAACTTTCTTGAGTCAAGTTTATTGAAGGAGTTAACCACTTTGATAATAAGGTTAACTCTGCTATCCCATTATCCTTTGCTCCATTATCAAAAGAGATTCCTATAAATCCAATGAATAAAGTAAAAAGCAGTAATATAAGAATAGGAAATAACATAGTATTTCCCGTTTCATGCGGATAGGCAAAAGTTTTTTTAGCCCCAAAGGACGTACTAAAGCATCCTATCCTATTTCTTATATTACCTTTAATTTTGGGTATATTTTGTGAAAAAAAAGCAACTCCACTCTTTGTTGTTGATAAAATGAAATGTTTATTAACTCTTTTGGGTATCTTTTTTCCCCATAAAGATATTGAATACAAGGAACCTTCTTTAGTGGTACTGTAATTTTGAAAATGAACGCGCAAATACCCATCAAATGTAAGTAAATATATCCGAAACATATAAAAGGCAGTTAATCCTGCAGTAAAGGAAGCTATTATTCCAAAAAAGGGTGAATACAACCAACTATTACTAAGAATTTCATCTTTGGACCAAAAGCAAGCAAGAGGTGGAATACCACAAAGAGAAAGTGTACCCCATAAAAAAGTGGTTCTTGTAATTGGAATGTATTTTCTTAAACCGCCCATAAGAACCATATTCTGACTTTTATCTGGTGAATATCCAACAAGGGGTTCCATTGAATGAATAATGGATCCGGATCCCAAGAACAATAAAGCTTTTGAATAAGCATGAGTGATCAAATGAAATAAAGCAGCTTGATAAGAACCTATACCTAGAGCTAACATCATATAACCCAATTGAGACATTGTAGAATAGGCTAAGCTTCTTTTAATATCTCTCTCAGCAAGAGCTAAAGTAGCTCCTAAGAAAAGTGTTATTGTACCTACTAAAGAAATTAAAGTCATTATCAAAGGTAGAGATATGAAAAGAGGAAAAAGCCGAGCTAGAAGAAAAATCCCGGCAGCAACCATAGTTGCTGCGTGTATAAGAGCGGAAATGGGAGTGGGTCCTTCCATAGCATCTGGTAACCATACGTGAAGAGGGAATTGTGCGGATTTCGCAACTGCACCAAGGAATAATAAAAAAGCACACAAAATAGTAAGTAAAGAGTTAATTCCATTATTAGGAATCCAGTTATTAGCTATTTTGAACAAATCCCTGAACTCTAAACTACCTGTTATCCAAAAAAAACCTAAAATTCCTAATAATAAACCAAAATCCCCTACACGATTAGTTACAAAAGCTTTTTGACAAGCACTCGCGGCGATCGGTCGTGTAAACCAAAAGCCTATCAATAAATAGGAACACATTCCTACGAGTTCCCAAAAAAAATAAATTTGTATCAAATTGGAGCTAGTAACCAATCCCAACATAGAAGTAGTGAAAAAACTTATATAAACAAAAAATCTCAAATATCCTTCATCGTGAGACATATAACCATCACTATAAATAAGAACCAGAATTCCTACAGTAGTAATTAGTATTAACATAATAGAAGTAAGCGGGTCAATCAAGTATCCAAATTCTAAGGAAAAATCATTATTGACGGTCCAAGACCATAGATATTGATAGATAGAACTTCCATTTATTTGTTGAATAGACAGTTGAATTGAGAATACCATAGCTATACTTAAGAATAAAACACTAGGAAAAGCCCATATGCGACGAAGATTTTTTGTTGCTGTCGGAATAAAAAAAAGGCCAAATCCCATTGACATAATAACTGGAAGTGGGAGAAGAGGGATTACCCATGCATATTGATATGTATGTTCCATAAAAAAAGAAATTGAAATTTTTACTTTAATTTTTCTATAAAATAAAATTGTTTCCGATTCACCAAACCAATTCTTATCTCTTTCTGAAGGAATAAATAAAAAGAATAAGCAAAAATGAAGAATGGGTTTAATTGATTAAATTTTAAAAGTTAATAAAATAACTTCGTTACCTAGTTATTACCTAAATAAGGATATTTATTAAAATACAAAAAAAGGTTGCATTTTTTTACTTTCTATTAATTTTGCTATTTCTTTAAAACAAGGATGAAGTAGCTCTCTTGTTTCGTAACTGATGAATTGAATTCCAATAAAAAGAAAACCTATGTTTATAAGAAATTATCAAATAGTCGTTACTTCATATAGAACTGAAATCCTAATGACTATAATTACCTAAGTTTTAGAGTGCCTTGTTTAAGAGACTCACTATTTTTTGTTTTGATTGGAATTCCATTATGAAACACCATTCTAAACTTAATTAACTATTTGAATTTTCCCTTCTTTTTATCCACCCGTCTTATATAGGAAATAGACTTCCGTACCATATATATATATATGGAGTATACTTGATATATAAATATCTATAAATAGATTTAAACGGGAAACCTTTCTATATTATTAAAACAAAGTATAAAATATATATATATACGTAAAATATACGGAAAAAAATTTACTTAAACTCTTGTCTTATCCGGATAAGACAAGAGTTTAAGTAAAAAATAATTCAGAATTTCAGTATCTTTCAATAGCTAAGTATAAATACCAAGAAAAAGAAGAAAGAAGGATTTATTTGCGGCAATAGATGTCTTTCACATACAACTAGAAAAAAGTAATTTCCTTTTTGAATGGCAGTTCCAAAAAAACGTACTTCAATGTCAAAAAAGCGTATTCGTAAAAATATTTGGAAGAAAAAAACTTATTTTTCCATAGTACAGGCTTATTCTTTAGCAAAATCAAAATCATTTTCCAGCAGCAATGAGCATCCAAAACCAAAGGGTTTTTCTGGGCAACAAACAAATAATAAGGTTTTGGAATAATCTGAATTGACCTATCAAAAATTAATTCCTAATAGAATTCTCATATTTTATTATGAGAATTCTATTAGGAAAATTGGAGTATTCTTTCAATAGGACTTACCACTTCCATCTATTTTCTCCAAAATCATTGGCTTAAGGTTAGTAAATCCTATTAATAAGAACATAAAGACTTTCATTCTATAAATTTTTCAAAAATCCAAAAAGCCTTTTCTATTTATCCATTTTAATTTAATCATTAAATAGAAACAAACCCCTTTTTGATTTTGTCCATTTTATTGAAAAAATGGACAAAATTTAAAGGAGAAACTGATTAGAAAACAAATTAGTTGTATATTGCAACTTATAAAAGAGGAGTTCCCACTCTTTTAAGCAGTGTTTTCATCCATTAGGCAAAGCAAGAGTTTATTGTAAAAAAAATTGCAACGATACTACTAAAACAAAGTATATTTTAATGAAGACTCTAATGTTCCTAAATTTTATGGACTTTACCAATCTCGACGATTCGCGAGATAATAGCTATTATTCTTTTAAGTTACCTATTATTTGAAGTTAGCCGCCATGGTGAAATTGGTAGACACGCTGCTCTTAGGAAGCAGTGCTCAAGCATCTCGGTTCGAATCCGAGTGGCGGCATTCTCGAAAAAGAATACAATAGATTAGAAAATGGATTCAATTCGAAATTTACAATTTTGTAATGAGACCTTCCCCTTATGCTATTTGCAACTTTAGAACATATATTAAATCATATCTCCTTCTCAACCATTTCCATTGTGATTACGATTCATTTGATAACCTTATTAGTTCGTGAACTTGGGGAATTACGTGATTCGTCAGAAAAAGGAATGATAGTTACTTTTTTCTCTATAACAGGATTCCTAGTTTCCCGCTGGGCTTCTTCGGGACATTTTCCATTAAGTAATTTATATGAGTCGTTGATCTTCCTTTCATGGGCTCTGTATATTCTTCATACCATTCCTAAGATACAGAACTCTAAAAATGATTTAAGCACAATAACTACGCCAAGTACTATTTTAACGCAAGGCTTTGCCACATCAGGTCTTTTAACTGAAATGCATCAATCCACAATACTAGTACCCGCTCTCCAATCTCAGTGGTTAATGATGCATGTCAGTATGATGTTACTAAGCTATGCAACTCTTTTGTGCGGATCCTTATTATCTGCCGCTATTCTAATCATTAGATTTCGAAATAATTTCCATTTCTTTTCTAAAAAGAAAAAAAATGTTTTAAATAAAACATTTTTCTTTAGTGATTTCTATGCAAAAAGAAGTGCTTTAAAAAGCACCTCTGTTCCTTCATTCCCAAATTATTACAAATATCAATTAACGGAGCGTTTGGATTCTTGGAGTTATCGTGTCATTAGTCTAGGATTTACCCTTTTAACCATAGGTATTCTTTGTGGAGCAGTATGGGCTAATGAGGCGTGGGGATCCTATTGGAATTGGGATCCTAAAGAAACTTGGGCATTTATTACTTGGACCATATTTGCAATTTATTTACATAGTAGAACAAATCCAAATTGGAAGGGTACGAATTCTGCACTTGTAGCGTCGATAGGATTTCTTATAATTTGGATCTGCTATTTTGGTATCAATCTATTAGGAATAGGTTTACATAGTTATGGTTCGTTTATATTAACACCTAAATGATTACATAAAATAAAACCTTCATTTCATGAAGGTTTTTCTTTTTTGTTTTATTTGAGAACCCCTTGAACGCCTTCTCAAAGGGTTCTCAAAAATTCAAGCTAGATCTAATTAGACTTCTGTATTAATAGAGCGGACTTTTTACCTTCTTCTGCATTAATAGAGCAAACTGGTAAAAAACCTATTTAGGATAATAATTGGATAAGAGAGCCTCTACCCTGTCAACGGATAGGGAGAGAACGAAATCTGGATAAATACCAATTCCTATTACTGGTAAAAAGATACAGATTAAAATAAAGAGTTCTCGTGGTCCAGAATCCACAAAATTTGCGTTTGGAACATTAAATAGCTTGTATCCATAGAACATCTGGCGTAACATAGATAATAAATAAATAGGAGTTAATATCATTCCTATTGCCATTACAAAAGTAATTAGCATTTTTGGCATTAACAGAAATTTTGGACTAGTAATTAGGCCAAAAAAGACTACTAATTCTGCGACAAAACCACTCATTCCTGGTAAGGCAAGAGAAGCCATTGAAAAGCTACTAAACATAGTAAAAATTTTTGGCATTGGGATAGATATTCCCCCGAGTTCTTCGAGATAAACAAGACGCATTCTATCAGAAGCAGTTCCTGCCAAGAAAAAAAGTGTAGCACCAATAAATCCATGGGATAATATTTGTAAAATAGCTCCATTGAGTCCAATGTTGGTTATGGAACCAATTCCTATAATTATGAAACCCATGTGAGATACAGAGGAATAGGCTATTCTTTTTTTGAAATTTCGTTGACCAAGAGAAGTTGAAGCTGCATAGATTATTTGGATCGCTCCTATTATTACTAACCAGGGCGAAAATAGATAATGAGCATGAGGTAACAATTCCATATTGATCCTAATCAATCCATATGCCCCCATCTTTAATAAGATCCCCGCTAAAAGCATACATGTACTATAATGCGCTTCCCCATGGGTATCTGGTAACCACGTATGTAGGGGTATAATCGGCAATTTGACAGCATAAGCAATAAGGAAGCCAAAATATAAAAGTATTTCCAAGGTTGCAGGGTATGTTTGATTAATTAATCTTTCCAAATCTAATCCCGGTTCGTTGGAACCATATAAGCCCATACCCAGAACTCCGATTAAGAAAAAGATGGAACCGCCTGCAGTATACAAAATAAATTTTGTAGCTGAATATAGACGCCTCTTTCCCCCCCACAAGGATAAAAGTAAGTAAACAGGAATTAATTCTAACTCCCACATGATAAAAAAAAGTAAAAGGTCTCGCGAAGAAAATAATCCTATTTGACCACTATACATTGCTAGCATCAGGAAATAGAATAATCGCGAATTCCGGGTAACTGGCCAAGCTGCTAAAGTAGCTAAAGTAGTGATAAATCCTGTCAATAAAATAGATCCTAATGAAAGTCCATCGATTCCCAATCTCCAGTGGAAATCGAAGATATCTATCCATTTATAATCCTCTTTTAATTGGATTAAGGGATCCTCCAGTTGGAAATGATAACAGAATGCATAAGTCATTAGAAGGAATTCTAATAAACAAATAGATATAGTATACCACCTAACGATTTTGTTTCCCCTATGAGGTAAAAAGAAAATTAATGAACCTGCAAATATCGGCAAAACAACAAGTATTGTTAACCAAGGAAAATAACTCATGATAAAGTGATAAAGACAAGATATGTTTTGACCAGAAAAGCCCGTGCTCGATTATTTCGAGCACAGGCTTCTTCGGTAAAGAGGAATCAGACGATTCGAATGAAGTTTTTTGGAACGTATCAATAAGATAAAGCCATGCTACGGGTTGTTTCAGGCCCTAAATAAACGCGTACACTTAAAAAATCCGTCGGGCAAGCGGATTCGCATCTCTTACAACCCACACAATCTTCGGTTCTCGGCGCGGAAGCTATTTGCTTGGCTTTACATCCATCCCAGGGTATCATTTCTAATACATCTGTTGGACAAGCTCGTACACATTGAGTGCATCCTATACATGTATCGTAAATTTTTACGGAATGTGACATTGGATCTATAAATTTATCTTTTCAACATAAAAATTTTCGATCTGGTAAAAAGAAAATTAGTATTATATGAGTAATATGTATTGTAGACACCAGACGAAGCAATGGTTTATCCAAACTTCAAAAATAATAATCTATTTTTTAATCCGTTTGTGAGAAAGCGTGAAAAGAGCCAAGAAACTTTAATTTTGGACTTCAACAATCAGAATTATACTAATTGTACATATGAATTCGAATTAGCCAATAAATTGGCTATCCTCTTTTCAATATAAATTATTGCAATATTCAAATTGCAATATCAATGAATTAAAAAAATTCCTTTAAGTGAAAAAAGAATACTATGCAATAACCTACTTAAAGAAAATTTCTATTCTTAAATAATACTAAGAAAATAGTATTGATTTCTATTCATCTTAATATTCAATATTGTTATATGTGCGCCTTTGTTTAGAAGATTGTATGTCTAATTATTAAAAAGTCCCATTATTCCATAGTCTAATTATTCAATAAATTAGATTGATTGATACGGGTGGATTTCCTATTACGATGGATGGAAGAAAGAATGGATAGTCCAATAGCAGCCTCAGCAGCCGCAAGGGCTATCACAAAAATTGCGAAAATGTCTCCTTTTAATTGGCGACTATCAAATAGATCAGAAAATGTTACAAGATTTAGATTAATTGAATTCAGTATAAGTTCAAGACATATTAGAGCTCTAACCATGTTTCGGCTTGTGATCAATCCATAGATACCAATCGAAAATAAATAGACACTCAAAAAAAGTACAAGCTCAAACATCATTAATTAACTCCTTATCAATCTCGATTCATTTCAATATGAGGACAAGAGTTGAACCGATTTAATTAATTACAATAGAACAATTACACAACAAAAGAGAAAAGAAAGAAGTTATTTGTTGGCGGTAGATGGTTTTTACTAAATCAAAATTGTGATTCTTTAGTTATTTATTTTAGATTTGAAATTCTTAGAATTTTTACTCTTTCTAAGTTTTCTTATTGCCGAGCCATAGTAATTGCACCTATTAAAGAAACTAGAAGAATTATGGAAATGAGTTCAAACGGAAGATAAAAATCGGTTGCTAAATGAATCCCAATTTGTTGAACATTATTTATGAGACCCTGTTCTACTATTTGGTTTGATCTTGTCGTCCAAAGAATTCCATACCATGATGTATCTGGGATAGTAGTCATTAGTGAAAAAACAATAGTTATACAAAGGATTGAAGTGAACCCATCTCCGATAGTCCAATAATTCTTATCTTTAGACCATTCTGAGCCATTTACGAACATTACAGCGAATAGGATCAAGACATTTATGGCTCCCACATAAATAAGAAGTTGTGCCACAGCTACAAAGTAGGAATTTAATAAAAAATAGAATAAGGATATACAAACAAGAACTAATCCCAGCGAAAAGGCGGAATAAATGGGGTTGGTAAGTAATACTACTCCTAGACCTCCTAGTAGAAGAACAAATCCCCCAAATAGCATAAGAATCTCATGTATTGGTCCAGGTAAATCCATTATGGATAAAAAGAAATTAAAATAGTATAAAATTTTTCATGAACTGACTAAAACTAAAGGATTCAAGGAAGGAAAAAGAGATTAGGATATTTTTATAACAAAAAGAAAAAATACGAGTTTAGTAATCAGTAATCGTTCTTGAATTCGAAGATTTATCTTCGTCTATTTTACTTTCAGTCGAATTCCTAATTGTTTGAATTGTGTAATCTTCCATTATGGAGATTGGTAACCGGCTTAAAGCAATTTGATTGTAATTCAATTCATGACGATCATAAGTAGAAAGTTCATATTCTTCAGTCATTGATAAACAGTTTGTCGGACAGTACTCAACACAATTGCCACAAAATATACAAACTCCGAAATCAATACTATAATTAAGCAATTGCTTCCTTTTAATATCCTTTTCAAATCTCCAATCTACAAGGGGTAGATCTATCGGACATACCCGAACACATACTTCACAAGCAATACATTTATCAAATTCAAAGTGGATTCGCCCCCGGAAACGTTCCGGTGTAATTGATTTTTCATAAGGGTAATGAATCGTTATAGGTAAACGATTTGTGTGGGATAAGGTAGTTATGAAACTTTGACCAATGTACCTTGTAGCACGTATTGTTTGTTGACCATAACTCATGAACCCAGTTACCATAGGGAACATATTCATTCTAAATATCTATGAAAAAGTTATGTTTCTTTCTCTTGTTTGAGAGAGCCTTTGTGTTGAAAATATTCTTACTGTTATTGTATTATCTTATTTATAGTGAAACAAGTTGGGAAGAAGTTGTTAATAAGAGATTGCCCAAGGAAATAGGTAAAAGAAATTTCCATCCAAGATTTAATAACTGATCCATTCTCATCCTGGGTAAAGTCCATCTTATTGTGATAGAAATGAAGAGAAATAAATAAGCTTTAGTTAATGTAATAAAGATACCCATTATTATTTCCAAAATTCCAACTGCGTTATTCATTTGGAAAAAATCAAAAAAGGATATATAGGGAATAGATAAATTCCACCCGCCTAAGTAGAGAACTGTTACAAATAAAGAGGAAACTAATAAATTAAGGTAAGAAACAAGATAAAATAAAGCATATTTTATACCGGAATATTCGGTTTGATAACCTGCTACTAATTCTTCCTCCGCTTCTGGTAAATCAAAGGGTAATCGTTCACATTCGGCCAAAGAAGAAATTAGAAAAACCAGAAAACCTATAGGCTGGCGCCAAATATTCCATCCAAAAAAACCATATTTAGACTGTGCTTCAACTATATCAACTGTACTTGAACTGTTAGATAATCATAGTCGGTGATAACATCACAGTTCCCACCGCTATTCCAAAACCGTACATGAAACCTTAGCTTCATACGGCTTCTCTATGATCAGAAAAAAGAGAGGACTGCTCCGTTTCGTTATTAGCCCCCGGGGCGTAGATAGAATTTGGTAAAATAAAATATATTGGAAAGTCCTAAATTAGACCAAAGGAATTCTGTCTGCTAGAATAAGAAAAAGCGCTTCCGAATTGATCTCATCCTTTATAATATAATAATTTTTTTTCTTTGTTCAGTAATAACTTAATCTTGGAATAAAACACTTGTTATAGGAATTAAATTAATAAATGAAAAGATTTGGGCATTAGTTTATGAGGAATTCTTTATGAATATGTATAGAGGAAAGAATAATTCCATTTTTTTTTGTATTGCACTCCATATCTTTTGTCCTACTCTTCTTTCCCTGAGTAGGGGGTATTTAAAAAGAAAAAAGGGATAAAGGGTTAATTCGTTCTTTATAGCCATTTCCTTAACAAGTGAATAGGAATATACTCTGGATCGGAATCTAAAGAAAGTACTACTTGATAATTTCCACTAATTTCAAGTCCTTATTATGATTCCTTTTATGGGGAAAAATCTCTAATGTCTTAGATTCCCCATTACTAATCCTTTATGTACTTTAGTGTTCCTAACCCTTCACTAACTTTTGATGGATTCTTTTTATGATTATAAGTTATAGTAATAACTAGAAATGTTCTAGTAATGGAATTCCATATCGTGAATCCTTTATTCTTGCCCGCTTCAAGATATGATTATTAATTAAAAAAAATCCACCTTGGGATAAAGAGTTTATACTGCTTATGTTTACTTCAACTTTTTCTTGTACGTAGGAAATGAGATTTTTTCTTTTTACTACTTTTTAAGCTGTTTTGTTTCACTCATATAGCTATCTAGTTTAACTTATCAACCCGAATACAGAATAAGACCGAATACAGAATAAGAAAAGGAAGATAAATAGTTAATCAATTTTAGAGGAAAAAGATCCTATTTTAACGAATCACACGTAGAGATATTGCTAGCACACAAAAAGTTAATGGTATTTCATAACTAATGGATTGAGCAGCAGCTCGTAGACCGCCTGAAAAAGAATATTTATTATTTGAGCTATATCCTGCCATGAGAAGACCAATAGGAGCAATACTTGAAATGGCAATCCATAAAAAAACACCAATACTAAGATTGGCTAAAACAAAATGATCTCCCAAAGGGATAACTAAAAAACTTAATAAAATGGATATGACTGCTATAGAGGGTCCAATGCTAAATAAAGGAATATCTCCTCGGGATGGTAGGATATCCTCCTTAAAAAGTAGCTTAGTCCCATCTGCTATAGCTTGAAGCAGTCCTAGGGGGCCAGAATATTCAGGACCAATACGTTGTTGTATCGATGCAGATATTTCTCTTTCTAACCACACAATTACGAGTACCTCTATTGTGATTCCCAAAAGGAGGCTCAAAATGGGTAGAATCGATATGAGTCCATAGACTTCTTTTAATAATTCCAATTTCGAAAAAGAATTGATAGTTTCTACTTCTACCCTATCTATTATCATTTCAACGGTCAACTTCCCCCATAATGATATCTATACTACCTAATATCGTCATGATATCAGCCAATTTCATTTTTTTAACTAGCTGAGGAAGAATTTGTAAATTAATAAAACCGGGTGGGCGAATTTTCCATCTCCAGGGGAAAAGGCTATCATCTCCTACTAGATAAATTCCTAATTCACCTTTTGGGGCTTCCACTCTTACATAAAGCTCTTGCTTTGATAATTCAAAATTGGGTGAAGGTTTTTTACCAAGAAATTTATATTCAAAATCATTCCATTCGGAATTCTTTGCTTTCTTAAAGCGTCGGATTTCTAAATTCTCATAAGGTCCTCCAGGAATTTTTTCTATAGCTTGTTGAATTATTTTGATGGATTCCCTCATTTCACTGATTCGTACTAAATAGCGAGCTAACGAATCCCCTTCTTTTTGCCATTGAACTTTCCAATCAAATTGGTTGTAAGACTCATAAAGATCTACTTTACGAAGATCCCATTGTATTCCAGAAGCTCGTAACATTGGTCCTGATAAGCCCCAATTTACTGCTTCTTCGCCACTGATAAAACCTACTCCCTCAACTCGCTCCAAAAAAATGGGATTCTGTGTAATAAGTTGTTGATATTCAACAATTCCGCGTAAAAAATAATCACAGAAATCTAAACATTTATCGATCCATCCATAAGGTAGATCTGCGGCTACTCCTCCGATGCGAAAGTAATTGTGCATCATTCGCATACCTGTAGCAGCTTCAAATAGATCGTATATCAATTCTCTCTCTCTAAAAATATAGAAAAAAGGAGTCTGTGCCCCGAGATCCGCCATAAAAGGCCCAAGCCATAACAAGTGAGAAGCTATACGGCTCAACTCTAACATAATTACCCTAATATAGCTGGCTCTTTGGGGTATTTGAATATTCTCTAAGAATTCTGGTGCATTTACCGTTATCGCTTCCGTAAACA